TCTTATATTTAATGTAAACTTTTATCAAAATGGGCCAAAAAATAGGCATAGTTTTTATTTTACGTTAAAAAAAAAAGGGTCGCATCGATTTTCGAATTCATCAATAATTGGCCTAAAAATCCCAAAATTTTTGATTTTTTTTAGGGTTTTTCAAAAATCAAAAATTTTTTAAAATCTGGATTAATGAAAAATAGTCCTATTTATTTTTTGGCCAAAAAAAAATTTACAATATAATAAGCATTTAATTTAAATATATTATATCTATATGGATATTATGTTTATTTTAAAGAAATAAGAAAAATATAAATTAATTAAATTTTAATTATAATTAAGTAATATTATTTAATAAATAATTTATATTATTATTATTATTTATATATATATATATATGTATATGTACATGTAAGTATATATATATATAACATAAATAACTTATAATATATTTACCTTATTTATATATAAATTATTTATTATATATGTCTTCATTTTGAATTTTTAAAAAAATGAAGACATATAATACTTTTATTATTTCGTTTATAATATATATAAAACAATGATATAAAGTTCGAGGATTCTTATTAATTAATTATTAAAGTTTTTAATCTTAAAAAATTAAAAAAAAATAATGATTAATATTGGTTATCTGGGTAATACTGGATTTCTATTTTTTGAGTGATTATTGATTATTTATAGCTAGCCAAAGAGTTATAAATTAATTTTAATTATGGAAATTAGAGTGATATTAATTACCTTGACTTATCTAAAAAGGTTTATTTAAAAAGATTAAAGTATAAAATTTTATAGCTAGCCAAATAGTTCTGAAATTAATATTTTTAATAAAGGGGTCAAGCCAGTATTTAAAAGTTATAATGAATTATCATTATAATGGACCAAGTCTGCAAGGGGAGAGACTACGGAAAACAATGCGATAAAAAATAGCATTAACGGCGGTTTTAATTTTTTTTCGTATATTATATTAAGTACTTTATATAATTCTTTAATAAATTTAATTAAATTATTTAAATTTTTAAGGATATATTTTACTAAATAGTTAAAGTTTTATTCTTGCTTAAAAATTTACTTAAATTTTGTTTCACATGTAAGTTTTTGCCTGATTAAATATTAATCTTAAAGTTTAATATTTTATTTTTAATTCGCAGTGTTTAATATTATTAATTAAAGAAATTTAGAATTAGCGATATTTTATAGTTCCGGCCAAAGTCGTGCCAGCCGCCGCGGTTACACGGAGGGTGCAAGTAAATGTTATTAGTTTATAGTTATATGTTAAGTTATTGAAAATTAATAATAAATTTATTAAGTGAAATTTTAAATTTAAATAATTTTTTTTTAAAGTATAGAGGCTATGAAATTTAAATAATAAACTAGGATTAGATACCCTATTATTTTAAATGTAAAAAATAATTAAACTTGAGTAGTAATAGTTATGTTCTTGAAACTCAAAGAATTTGGCGGTGTTTTAGTCTTTTCAGAGGAACCTGTCCCGTAATCGATAATCCACGTTAGACCTTACTTACCTTTGTTATCAGCTTGTATACCGCCGTCGTCAGAATGTCCTAAGAAGGGTTTAATTTTCTTAAATTTTTACTAAAAATGATGTCAGGTCAAGGTGTAGCTTATGGGTAAGTGGTGATGGGTTACAATAAATGTATTTATAATGGATAAAGTTTTGCAATAAATTTTTGAAGGTGGATTTGATGGTAATTGAATTAATTAAAATAATTTGATTTTAGCTCTAAAACATGCACACATCGCCCGTCGCTCTCGTTAATTAAGGCGAGATAAGTCGTAACATAGTAGGTGTACCGGAAGGTGCACCTGGAAAGTCAGAATGGAGCTTGATTAGTTAAGCATTTCATTTACACTGAAAATACACTGTGCAATTCAGTTTATTCTGATAAATTTTAACTTACTTTGTGTTTTTAGGTAAAAGATTTTTTAATAAAATTATTTTTAAAATTATTAGTTTTTGTATAGAATATAGATAAAATTATTTGAGTGGTAGGTTAATTGTATCGTGAGAGGTTGATTGAAATAACTTGAAAATATATTTTTAAAAAAGTAGGTAATTTACCGTACCTTGTGTATCAGGGTTTATTAAAAAAATTTATATGTATTTATATTTTCCCGATTTGAAGAGAGCTAAATAATTATGTTAGTTAATGTAGAATAATTATTAAAAATATTTATTTAGTAATGAAACGTTATCCGTTCTTTAAGATATCTGGTTTTCTAAGAAATGAATTTAATTCAGGTATTTAATTTCAATAATTTAATTTATTAAATATGATTGTAATTTAATACTAATATTTTGGGGGATAAGCTCTAGAATAGGTTTTATAATTTTATTTTTATTAAAAAATTTTGTAGGCTTAGAATTAGCCATCTATTAAAGGATGTTATAATTTAATTTTTTAAAAATTAAATTTTCTTAAAATTTAAGTTTTATATTAGAATAATTTTTTGAATTTTTTTTTAAAAATTGCAATAATGATAAAATTAGTATATAAATTGTTTAAATTATTTATTAATGTTAGGTTACATTAAGGAATTAGGCAAATTAATACTCGCCTGTTTAACAAAAACATGTCTTCTTGAATATAATTTGAAGTCTGACCTGCCCACTGAATTTAATATTTAAAGGGCCGCGGTATTTTGACCGTGCAAAGGTAGCATAATCATTAGTCTTTTAATTGAAGGCTAGAATGAATGGTTGGACGAGGTATTGACTGTCTCGGTGTGATTGGGAATAGAATTTAACTTTTAAGTTAAAAGGCTTAAATGTATTTAAAGGACGAGAAGACCCTATAGAGCTTTATATTTGAATTTTATTATTTGTTTAGGTTAATTTTTATAATAATTGTAAAAATATTTTGTTGGGGTGACAGGAAGATATATAAAACTCTTTTTAGTTTATTTACATTGATATATGAATTGTTGATCCATTATTATTGATTATAAGACTAAGTTACCTTAGGGATAACAGCGTAATCTTTTTCGAGAGTTCTTATCGACAAAAAGGGTTGCGACCTCGATGTTGGATTAAGGGTAATTTTGGGTGTAGATGTTCAAAGTTTAGGTCTGTTCGACCTTTAAATCCTTACATGATCTGAGTTCAGACCGGTGTAAGCCAGGTCGGTTTCTATCCTTAATTTAAAAATGATGTTTTAGTACGAAAGGACCAAGCATTGGGAAAATTTTTTCTTTATTGTTGATTAATATTAACTGTTTTCTATTTTGGCAGATAAGTGTAATGAATTTAGAATTCATTTATGTAAATAATTTTTACAGATAGAACTTGTTTATATATGATTTATTAATTCCATTAATTAGAAGTTTAATTTTGGTGATTGGTGTTTTAGTTGGGGTAGCTTTTTTAACTCTGTTAGAACGTAAAGTATTAGGTTATATTCAAATTCGTAAGGGGCCTAATAAGGTTGGTTTTGCAGGTATTCCCCAACCATTTTGTGATGCTATTAAATTATTTACGAAGGAACAGACTTATCCAGTTTTGTCTAATTATTTACCTTATTATTTTTCGCCTGTTTTCAGATTATTTTTGTCTTTATTGGCATGAATAATTATCCCATATACAACTGGTTTGTACACTTTTAATTTAGGTTTTATTTTCTTCTTAGCTTGTACTAGTTTAGGAGTATATACTGTGATGATTGCAGGATGGTCTTCTAATTCTAACTATGCTTTATTAGGAGGGCTACGTGCTGTTGCTCAAACAATTTCTTATGAAGTAAGTTTAGCTTTGATTTTATTATCTTTTGTTTTTTTGATTGGGGGGTATTCTTTAATTGAATTAAGTCATTATCAAGAAATAGTATGGTTTTTGTTTTTAACTTTTCCTTTGGCTTTGAGTTGATTTGCTTCGTGTTTAGCCGAAACTAACCGCACTCCTTTTGATTTTGCGGAAGGTGAATCTGAATTAGTGTCAGGGTTTAATGTAGAGTATAGAAGAGGTGGATTTGCTTTGATTTTTTTAGCTGAATATGCTAGAATTTTATTTATAAGTATATTATTTTGTGCTATTTTCCTCGGTTGTGACATTTATAGAGTGGGGTTTTTTATTAAATTAACTTTTTTGTCTTTTATATTTATTTGAGCTCGTGGGACTTTACCCCGGTATCGTTATGATAAGTTAATATATTTAGCTTGAAAAAGTTTTTTACCACTATCCTTGAATTATTTATTTTTATTTGGAGGATTAAGATTATTTTTTGCTTCTTTACTATTTTAGCGCATTGTTTTAAGTAAGTTATTTATAAAAGAAAATAAGTTAATAGAAGAATTCAACTTCTCTCTTATGTTTTCAAAACATATGCTTAACATAAAGCTTCTTAACTAATTTAAAAGTTTATCTCATACCTTAAATATTAGGGGGTTTAAAATATAGTATAGAAAGTATAAAACTGTTAAAACTTGCCCCACTAAAACATAAGGGTCTTCAACAGGTCGTGCACCAATTCAAGTTAATAAAATTACAATGACTAATAAAGATCAAAATATAATTTGATTGATTGGGTAAAATTGAGTCCCTCGGAAATTTCTTTTATTAGTAAAAGGTAGAATTAATAAAATGGCAATTGACAGTACAAGAGCAATTACACCTCCTAATTTATTAGGAATTGAACGTAGAATGGCATAAGCAAATAAGAAATATCATTCTGGTTGAATATGTACAGGGGTTACTAATGGGTTAGCAGGAGTGAAATTATCTGGGTCCCCTAATAAATAAGGGTCTAATAGAGTAAGAACAGTTAATGTCATAATTAATACTAAGAATCCTACAATATCCTTAAAAGCAAAATAAGGATGGAAGGGAATTTTGTCAATATCACTATTTAACCCTAAAGGATTATTTGATCCTGTTTGATGTAAAAATAATAAGTGAATTAAAGTAGCTGCTGCTACAATGAAAGGTAGAAGGAAATGAAAAGTAAAAAATCGAGTTAAAGTTGCGTTATCAACAGCGAATCCCCCTCATACTCATTGAACTAAATCAATTCCTAAATATGGCACAGCTGATAGTAAGTTAGTAATAACCGTTGCTCCTCAAAAAGATATTTGACCTCAAGGAAGAACATACCCTATAAAAGCAGTTCCTATAACTAGGAATAAAATAATTACACCTACTGTTCAAGTCTGTGTATACATATATGATCCATAATATATACCTCGACCAATATGTAGATAAATACAGATAAAGAAAAAAGAAGCTCCATTTGCGTGGAGAGTTCGTAAAAGTCAACCATAATTTACATCTCGGCAAATATGGGCAACTCTGTTAAAGGCTATATCAATATGGGCTGTGTAGTGTATTGCAAGAAATAGCCCGGTTGCAATTTGAATTACTAAACATAAACCTAATAATGATCCAAAATTTCATCATGTGGAAATGTTAGATGGGGTAGGTAGATCAACTAGTGCTCTATTTGCAATTTTAAAAAGAGGATGTCTCGTTCGTAAGGGTTTATTCATTAGTTTCTTTTACGTAATGGTCCTTGATTAATTTTTGTAATTTTAACTACGGCGATTAATGTTAAAAATAAATATAGAACTAATATAAGGGTAATCAATCTTGTTGGATTATTATATAATTTTAATAGAGAACTAGATGATTCTTCTCTATAAGTTTGAATATTTATAATTCTAAGGGTTTCTGTATTTATAGTTATGGTTATTAAAAATGATGAATCAAAAATAAATATACTAATGATTAAAATTCCACTGATAACAAAAATTGGTAAGGCTAAACTTAAAGATATTGAAAATATTTCATTTGATGCTAATCTAGTTACATAAATAAATAAAACCAGTAATCCCCCTAAAAATACTAGAAATAAAATATAAGAAAATCAGAATCTTTGAGCTCTAAGGCCAGTAATAATTCTGATTAAAATAGTTTGAACTAATAGTATTAATCCTATAGCTAGGGGGTGTGTTATTTGAGTGAAAATGAGACTTGTAACAATTCTGTAAAATATAATAATTAATTGACAAATACAGAGAATAGTTTAAGTAAAATATTAGTTTTGGGGATTAATGATAGGAAGAATTTCTTTTCTCTGAAGTTTTAAAAGGATATACCTTAATTTTGATTTACAAGACCAATGTTTTTTATTAAACTATTAAAACTAATGTTAACATCTTTATATTGGGGATTACCTATTTTTATATTTATATGTGGGGGTTGAGTATTTGTATCTAAGCGTAAGCATTTATTATTAACTTTATTAAGATTAGAGTTTATAGTTCTTAGATTATTTTTTTTATTATTTATTTACTTAAATTTGATTAATTATGAATTATTTTTTGCCATAATTTTTTTAACATTTTCTGTCTGTGAGGGGGCTTTAGGTTTATCTATTTTAGTTTCAATAATTCGCACACATGGAAATGATTATTTTCAATCATTTGGGGTATTACAATGTTAAAATTGTTGTTTGCTTTGATTTTTGTGATCCCCCTATGTTTTATACAAAATATATGATGAATGGTTCAGTCAATTTTATTTATTTTGACTTTATTATTCATTGGTATAACAACTTTTAGAAGTTTTTTTGGGAATATATCTTATTTTTTAGGTTGTGATGTTATTTCCTTTGGTTTAATTTTATTGAGTTTTTGAATTTGTGTATTAATAATTACAGCAAGAGAGTCAGTTTTACGGGTAAATAATCATTCAGGATTTTTTTTATTAATAATTTTGTTATTATTGATTTTGTTATATTGTACATTTAGAACTACAAATTTATTTATATTTTATTTATTTTTTGAAAGAAGATTAATTCCTACATTATTCTTGATTTTAGGGTGAGGGTATCAACCTGAGCGCCTCCAGGCAGGGGTTTATTTATTATTTTATACTCTTTTGGCTTCTTTGCCATTATTGGTTGGGATTTTTTATATTTATAAATCTAATGATTCTTTATATATTCCCTTATTGTATTCTATAAATATTTCTAATTTTTTATTTTATTTATGTTTAATTTTTGCTTTTCTAGTTAAAATGCCAATATTTTTAGTTCATTTATGACTCCCTAAGGCTCATGTTGAAGCCCCTGTCTCTGGTTCAATAATTTTAGCGGGTGTTTTATTGAAATTAGGGGGATATGGATTGCTACGAATTTTTAAGATCTTATCATTATCAGGGTTAAGATTTAATTTTGTTTGAATTGGTATTAGTTTAGTTGGGGGTGTTTTAGTTAGTCTAATATGTTTACGTCAAACAGATTTAAAGGCTTTAATTGCATATTCATCTGTAGCTCATATAGGAATTGTTTTAGGGGGGTTAATAACTATAACTTATTGAGGATTTTGCGGTTCTTTTACATTAATGATTGCACATGGTCTTTGTTCATCAGGATTATTTTGTTTAGCAAATATTTCGTATGAACGATTGGGGAGACGAAGTTTATTAATCAATAAGGGATTAATAAATTTTATACCTAGAATGACTTTATGGTGGTTTTTACTGAGTTCTTGTAATATGGCAGCTCCTCCATCTTTAAATTTATTAAGAGAAATTAGATTACTTAATAGCTTAGTGGCTTGATCATGAATTACTATGGTTATGTTAAGTTTTTTATCTTTTTTTAGAGCAGCTTACACATTATATATTTATTCTTATAGTCAACATGGAAAAATCTATTCTGGGGTTTATTCATGTTCAATAGGTTATACACGAGAGTATTTACTATTATTTTTGCACTGAATTCCTTTAAATCTTTTAATTTTGAAAAGAGAGCCCTGTATATTATGGCTTTAAAAATTTAAGTAGTTTAATTAAAATATTGATTTGTGGTGTCAATGATATAAATTTATTTATCTTAGATCGTGTTACAGTCTTTGTCAATTTGTTTAATTAGTTTTGTAGTGTTATTTATACTAGCAATTAGTTTAGTTATTACAGGGTTTTATTTTTTAATATATGAACAAGTTTATTTTATTGAATGGGAAGTTTTATCTATAAATTCTGGAAATATTGTGATGACTTTTTTATTTGATTGAATATCTTTAATTTTTATAGGGTTTGTTTTATTTATTTCTTCCTTAGTTATTTTTTATAGCCAAGAATATATAGCAGGAGATTTGAATCTAAATCGTTTTATTTTATTGGTTTTGATATTTGTTTTATCTATAATATTCCTTATTATTAGACCAAATTTAATTAGAATTTTATTAGGCTGGGATGGTTTAGGTCTTGTCTCCTATTTATTAGTTATTTATTATCAAAATGTTAAATCTTATAATGCAGGGATGTTAACGGCGTTATCTAATCGGATTGGGGATGTTGCGTTACTTTTAGCCATTGCTTGAATATTAAATTTTGGTGGATGGAATTATATTTTTTATTTAGATTGTAGAGGTTCAAGAGTGGAAATGAAAATTATTGGGGCTTTAGTCTTATTAGCTGCAATAACTAAAAGTGCCCAGATTCCTTTTTCTTCCTGACTACCTGCGGCTATAGCTGCTCCTACACCAGTATCTGCTCTAGTTCATTCTTCAACTTTAGTAACAGCTGGTATTTATTTATTAATTCGTTTTAATGTATTATTAGCTGGTACGGAGTTAGGATCGTTTTTATTATTGTTTGCAGGTTTAACAATGTTTATAGCTGGTTTGGGGGCTAATTTTGAATTTGATTTGAAAAAGATTATTGCTTTATCTACACTGAGCCAGTTAGGTTTAATAATGAGTATTTTAGCTATGGGATTCCCTAAGTTGGCATTTTTTCATCTTTTAACACATGCTTTATTTAAGGCGTTGTTGTTTATATGTGCAGGGGCTATTATTCATAATATAAAGGATTCTCAAGATATCCGTTTTATAGGGGGGTTAGTTATACATATACCTTTAACTGCTTCATGTTTTAATTTATCTAATTTAGCATTGTGTGGGACCCCCTTTTTGGCAGGGTTTTATTCGAAGGATTTAATTTTAGAGATGGCCACATTAAGTTACATTAATACATTTAGTTTTTTTTTATATTTTTTTTCGACTGGTTTAACTGTTTGTTATTCTTTACGACTTGTTTATTATTCAATAAGAGGGGATTTTAATACTTTTAGCCTTCATCCATTAAGAGATGAGGGTTGAGTTATATTGAAGGGAATGATAGCCCTATCTTTTATGGCAGTTTTAGGGGGTAGTCTTTTAAGATGAACTTTATTTCCTACTCCTTCTATAATTTGTTTACCATTTGTTCTTAAAACTTTAGCTTTAAGTGTAAGTTTATTGGGAGGTTGATTAGGGTATGAATTAGCAAAGTTTTCTTTAAATTATAAACTTCAAACTTTACGTATCCATTTTTTTACAAGCTTTATGGGTTCTATGTGATTTTTACCGTTTATCAGAACATATGGGGTGATAAAAAGTCCATTAGAATTAGGGGGCTTAGTTAGAAAATCTTTTGATCAAGGTTGATCTGAGTATTTTGGGGCTCAAGGTCTTTATAGTAGATTAACTCGATGATCTAAATTTAGACAAGATTGACAAAACAATGATTTGAAAACTTATTTAATTAGTTTTATTTTGTGATTAATTATTTTATTGTTTTTGCTTAATTTATACTTAAATAGCTTATATTAGAGCGTGACACTGAAGATGTTAAAGAGATTATTGTAATCTTTAGGTATTTATAAAAGATAAATCTTTATTTTTACAGTGAAAATGTAATGTTTTTATAAACTATATAAATAGAAATGTAAACGGAGTTTAACCGCTAAAGAAAAAAGTTAGCAGCTTTTTCTTGAAACCTCTCATTTCCTTAATTGGAAATTAAATTTCAATTATATCATTAACAGTGATACGCCGCTTTTTGGCTTCAATTAATTTAATATTAAGAAGAGTAAGGGTAAAGTTACCTAAGGGCAGGTCGAAACTGACTGCGATATATCGCTTCTTACTCTAAGACAGATTGAATTTCAATACTTTTTGGATGCAAACCAAATGTTATACTTAACTACAGTCCTAGTTAGCTCAATCGAGGGCTCCTTGATTTCATTCATGATAAAGCCCAATTAATAAAATTGCCAGAAAGAAAAATCTTACTGTTATTCAAGCAATTAAGCTAGAAACTGGTAAAATAATAATTATGGGGAGTAAAAGAGCAATTTCTACATCAAAAATAAGGAAAATTACTGCAATTAAAAAAAACCGCAAAGAAAATGGTAGACGAGAAGATCTTTTTGGATCAAAACCACATTCAAAAGGTGATCTTTTTTCTCGATCAATAATTGTCTTTTTTGAAAGGATAGATGCTAAGAGTATAACTACTCTAACAATAATAATTAACACTAAAGCAATAATTGAAATGATTATGATTACTTATTCTAAACAAAGTTTAGACCTTCTGATTGGAAGTCAAATATACTTTTATACTAAATAAGTTAACTACCTCATCAATAAATTGAGATATATAAGAATAACCAAACTACATCAACAAAATGTCAGTATCAAGCTGCTGCTTCGAATCCAAAATGGTGGTTAACTGAAAAATGAAATAGGGCATGACGAATTAAACAAATCAATAAAAATGTTGTCCCAATAATTACATGTAATCCATGGAATCCTGTAGCTACATAGAATGTGGCTCCATATACAGCATCCGAAATTGTAAAGGGAGCTTCAATGTATTCGTAAGCTTGTAAAATAGAAAAATAAATTCCTAAGATAACTGTGAAAAATAATCCTTGTATTGTTTGTGAGTGGTTTCCTTCTATCAAACCATGATGGGCTCAAGTTACTGTAACCCCTGAAGCTAATAAGATAGCTGTATTAAGTAAAGGAATTTGTAAGGGGTTAAAAGGAGTGATTCCCGCTGGAGGTCATATAGCTCCTAATTCTGTTGTGGGAGAAAGACTTCTATGAAAAAATGCTCAAAAGAAAGAAAGGAAAAAGAAAATTTCTGAAACAATAAATAAAATTATCCCTCAACGTAACCCTAGAGTTACAGGATATGTATGAAGACCTTGAAATGTTCCCTCTCGAGTTACATCTCGTCATCATTGAAATATAGTTAGGCTAGTGATTGTTAATCCTAGAATTAATAAATTTGTTCTATATTGATGAAATCAACTTAGAAGTCCTGAAACTGTGACTAAGGCCCCGATTGCTCCCGTTAATGGTCATGGACTTTGATCGACTAAATGATAAGGATGATTAGCGTGTGTTGACATTAGTTAACTTCTCTAGAATATAACGTTCTTAGAACTGCAAAGACATACGATTGAATGATTGCTACGGCTGACTCTAAAACTAAAAGAGCAATTTGAGCAATGATTAATAATGATAAGATTGAATATGATAATGAAGGACCTGTGTTACCTAATAGGGTTAATAACAAGTGCCCTGCAATTATATTAGCAGCTAATCGTACCGCTAATGTACCAGGTCGAATTACATTTCTAATTGTTTCAATACATACTATAAAAGGTATTAAAACAGCAGGGGTCCCTTGAGGAACTAAATGTGCAAATATATGTTGTGTGTGATTAATTCACCCGTAAATTATAAAACTTAGTCACAATGGTAGGGCTAAAGCTAATGTAAGAGTTAAATGACTAGAGCTAGTAAATACGTAAGGAAATAGCCCTAGAAAATTATTAAATAAAATTAAAGAAAAAAGTGAAATAAATATAAATCTACTTCCAGCATGCCCTGTTGGGCCAAGTAATGTTTTAAATTCATTATGTAATGTTAATAAGATTTTATTTCAAAGTAAAGAATATCGAGATGGTATAAATCAATATGCAGTAGGGATTAATGTTAATCCTAAAATTGTACTGATTCAATTTAAAGAAAGATTTATTACACTTGTTGAGGGGTCAAATACAGAAAATAGATTTGTTATCATTTTCAATTTATTGAACTATGAGAAATAGTCTTTTGAGAAATTTCAGGAGTTTTAGGTAAAAAAGAATAATAATTTACAAAATTAAAAATTAATAAAATTATAGAAAAAGCAATAAATAAGGTCAATCATCTAATAGGTGCTATTTGAGGAATCAAAGAATACTAGATTATAACTAATAATTTTAGCATGACATACTAATGTTAAATTTAACTAATTCTTTCACCAGAAGTAAGTGCTACTTTACTATAAAATGGTTTAAGAGACCAGTACTTGCTTTCAGTCATCTGATGAAGCTTCTCTTAAAGAAGTTACTCAATTAACGAAAATATTTGTTGGCACTCTTTCAATTACAATTGGTATAAAGCTATGATTAGCCCCACAAATTTCAGAACATTGACCAAAAAATAATCCAGGGCGATTTATTAGAAAACTAGTTTGATTTAAACGTCCTGGGGTTGCATCAATTTTTACCCCAAGAGCGGGCACAGTTCAAGAATGAAGTACATCAGCAGCAGTAACAAGTATCCGAATTTGTGTATTTATAGGTAAAACAGCCCGGTTATCTACATCGAGAAGACGAAATCCGTCATTAGCCATTTCATTGTAAGGGATTATATATGAATCAAATTCAATTTGAGTGAAATCCGAGTATTCATAACTTCAGTATCATTGATGGCCCACTGTCTTTAGGGTAATTGCAGGTCTGCTAACTTCGTCTAATAAATATAATAAACGTAAAGAAGGAAGAGCAATAAAAACTAATGTTACAGCAGGTAGAATAGTTCAAATAACTTCAATTATTTGTCCTTCTAATAAATATCGGTTAATATTTAAATTAAAAAATAATGTTGCTAATAAATAACTAACTAATGCTGTAATTATAATAAGAATTAATATTGCGTGATCATGAAAAAATGTTAGTTGTTCTATTAAAGGGGAAGCTCTATCTTGGAGTCTTAAATTTGCTCATGTTGCCATTTTCTAACAAAAGGCATAAACCTTTATATATGGAGCTTAAATCCATTGCACTTATCTGCCATATTAGAATCCTGAAAGTATAGGTAATTCAGAGTAACTATGTTCAGCTGGAGGGAGATTTTGGTATCATTCAATTGATGTAGTTATCTGTAAAGGAAATAAAGCAATACGATTTGTAACTATTCTTTCTCAAATAATAAAAAGTAAAAATAAAACACCGATAAAAGAAATTGTAGACCCAATTGATGATACTACATTTCATGTAGTGTATGCGTCTGGATAATCAGAATACCGACGTGGTATTCCAGCTAGCCCTAAAAAATGTTGAGGGAAAAAAGTTAGATTAACTCCTAAAAATATAATACAAAATTGAATTTTTAATCAACGTGGGTTCATTGTAAGTCCTGTGAAAAGGGGGTATCATTGGATAAATCCTGCTATAATAGCAAATACAGCTCCTATAGATAAGACATAATGAAAATGAGCTACTACATAATAGGTATCATGTAGGATAATATCTACAGATGAATTAGCTAATACTACTCCGGTTAAACCTCCAATTGTAAATAGAAATACAAATCCTAATGCTCATAATAAGGCAGGACTATAATTTAATTGAGAGCCATGTAATGTAGCTAATCAACTAAAAATTTTAATTCCAGTTGGAACTGCAATAATTATAGTTGCAGAAGTAAAATAAGCACGAGTATCTACATCTATTCCTACTGTAAATATATGGTGAGCTCAAACTACAAATCCCAAAAGTCCAATTGAAAGTATAGCATAAATTATTCCTAAAGATCCGAAGGCTTCCTTTTTACCTCTTTCTTGACTAATAATGTGAGAAATAAGCCCAAATCCGGGTAGAATTAAAATATAGACTTCCGGATGGCCGAAAAATCAAAATAAATGTTGGTAAAGGATTGGATCTCCTCCTCCCGCTGGGTCAAAAAAAGAAGTATTAAGGTTTCGATCTGTTAATAATATAGTGATAGCTCCGGCCAATACTGGTAAAGATAGTAATAATAAGAGAGCAGTAATTACTACAGCTCATACAAATAAAGGTATACGATCTAAAGTTATACCAGGAGATCGTATATTAATAACAGTTGTAATGAAATTTACAGCTCCTAAAATTGAGGAAATTCCGGCTAGGTGTAATGAAAAAATTGCTATATCTACTGATGACCCAGCATGTGCAATACCTGCAGATAGGGGAGGGTACACTGTTCATCCCGTTCCTGCTCCATTTTCAACTAAACTACTAGCTAATAAAAGAGTTAGAGAAGGAGGTAAAAGTCAAAAACTTATATTATTTATTCGAGGAAAGGCCATATCAGGAGCCCCTAGTATTAAAGGCACTAATCAATTTCCAAATCCTCCAATTATGATTGGTATAACTATAAAAAAAATTATTACAAAAGCATGAGCTGTAACAATAACATTATAAATTTGGTCATCTCCAATTAGAGAGCCTGGTTGTCCTAATTCTGCTCGAATAAGTAAACTTAGGGATGTTCCGACTATACCGGATCAAGCCCCAAAAATAAAGTAAAGAGTTCCAATGTCTTTATGGTTTGTTGAAAATAATCATTGTCGCGGTAGAATGGCTGAGTTTATAGGCAATAGATTGTAAATTTATTTAGGAGGGGTAACCTCTTCTACCATAATAAAAAGGCTTTATAGTCATTAATGATATTAGACTGCAATTCTAAAGGAGTAGATTTCTACTAAGGCTTAAAGTACTTATAACTTTATTTACAGCTTTGAAGGCTATTAGTTTGGTTAACTTAAAGCCTTAAAAACTAATAAATTTTGAAATTTTTAAACTTTAAATATTTAGTAAAATAATTTTTATTTTTTTTAAAAAATAGAAAATAAAAGTGATACAATTATTAACCCTAATGTTGACATGATGCTCAAAAATAAAGAAATTCTAAATGTTGAGGAATTTATAGGAGTGAATTCGTTTCATAAAGTTTCAGTATATGTAAGTATAAAAGCTCCAAAACTTGTACGTAAATAGTAAAATAATGTAATTAATGTAGTTACTACTATCAATGTAATTAAAAATATATGGCCAGTATTTACTATGCCTTGAATAACAATTCATTTTGGTATAAATCCCACAAAAGGGGGGAGTCCCCCCAATGAGAGAAGAGTAACAAATAATGCAAACTTATTGATTGGATTGATTGTATTTAAGGAAAAAATTTGAATAACATGAAAGATTTTAAATGAATTTAGTATAAAAATAATTGCAAAAGATAAAAAAGCATATACTGAGAAATACATACACCAAATATTTTCACCTACAGCTATAGCTGCTAATAGTCACCCTAGGTGGTTAATTGAAGAATACGCTAGAATCTTCCGAAGAGAAGTTTGGTTTAAACCTCCTAATGAACCAATTAAAACTGATAAAACAATAATTAAAGAAAAAAATAAATCTAACTTGAAAGTATAGGAAATCAATATTAAAGGAGCAATTTTTTGCCATGTTAATAATATTAAACCATTTATTCAATTTAGCCCTTCTATAACTCCTGGGAATCAAAAATGGAATGGAGCAGCTCCTATTTTTAGAAGTAAAGAACTACTAATAAGTATATTAATTACTGTAAAAGAAGCTCCATTAAATAAAGATCTATTAAATAATAATGAACCAATAATCACTGATAAAAGTAAAGTAGCTGATGCTAAGGCTTGAACTAAAAAATACTTTAAAGAAGCTTCTGTCGAAAATAAATTTTTTGAATTAGTTATTAAGGGAATAAATGATAATAAATTAATCTCTAGGCCTATTCATGCGCCAAATCATGAATTAGCTGAGGTAGAGATTAAAGTTCCACCTATTAACGTTAATAAAAATAAAAATTTAGTGGGATTGTTAATCATTAGAGAGAAGAGGGGTAAAACCTCTATAAATGGGGTATGAACCCAGTAGCTTGATTAGCTTATCTTTCTTATTTATAATTTAGTGTAAGGAGCACGAAAGTTTTTGAAATTTTTAGAGATAGTTCAATTCTATTAATTATAATAATGAAGGTAACCAAAGTTACTTAATTTACCCTATCAAGGTAACCCTTTAATCAGGCACTTCATT